AAAAAAAAAATATTATTATCATATAAGTATAGAAATAGTCTATTTTTTTTTATTTTTATATAAAGTTTATTCTAGCTTAAGTATTTTTGTTTTATTGTTATATATATATATTATTTTTTGAAAGTAATTTATTATGGGTTAAATATTATAATTTTTATGTTAATAGTAAAATATAGGTTTATGTATTAAAGAAATTTAGACTTAGAGATAAAAATTTATTAACAAAAATTGTGCCAGCAGTTGCGGTTATACAGTTAATAAAATAAATAAATTTAATTTATAAATAGAATTTATATTTTAAAAAAAAGAGATTAAATTATTAAGTGAAATTTTAATTTAGTTATAAGTTTATAAAGTGATAAATAGGTTTATTTTATAAAAATTTGAAACGAAAATAGGATTAGATACCCTATTATTCAAATTATTTAAAAGAGATTAAATTAATAGTAATTATGAAAGTTAAAGAATATGGCAGTATTTTATTCAGTTTAGAGGAACCTGTTTATTTATTGATAATCCACGTTTTATTTTACTTAATTTTATTTAATTTATATATCGTCGTTAAAAAAGTTTTTTAAAAGAATTTATAAAATTTAATATATTAAATATTAATCTTAAATCAGATCAAGATATAGTTTATAGTTAAGGTGTAAATGGGTTATAATAAATTTATTTTTAGATTTTAGATGGAATTTTAAATTGAATTTAGATTTAAATGTAATTTAATTTATTTAAATTAAATGATTGTATGTTTTATAATATGTACATATTGCCCGTCGCTCTCATTATAAGTTGAGATAAGTCGTAACAAAGTAAGGGTACTGGAAAGTGTTCTTAGAAGTCATAAATAAACTTTATTAGTGAGTATTTCTTTTACATAGAAAAGGTAATTGTGCAAATCAATTATTTATGAAAAATTAATCTTAATTTTAAGAATATGATAGGATTAAATTAAATTTATTTAAAATATTAATAAATATAAAGATTTTAGTATAAGTATTGAATGATTTAATTAATTTATAGTTAAATAGTATTGAAAAAGATTGATGAAATAACTGAAAATAGATTTATTATAAAGTAAATTTAACTTATTGTATCTTGTGTATCAGAGTTTATTAAAAAAATTTTTGTGAAAATAAATTTTTCGAAATAAAGAGAGCTAATTAATTAATTTAGTTAACGTATTATAGTTATTAATTATGGTCAATTAGAAATGAAATGTTATTCGTTCTTTATAATATCTAATTTTTTTAGAAATAAGTTTAATTTAAATAAATTTTATTTAATGATTTAATTAGTTTAGTTATTAAAATTGTTTATTAATATTTTAAGGGATAATCTTTAAAGTAAATTGTTAAATAATTTTTGGTTTAGAAAAATTTATATAAATAAAATTTTTTATTAAGTTTAGTTTTTTATAAATAATTTTAGTTCTATTATAATTTAATTTATTAATTAATTATTTTATAAAAATATTAAATTTAATTTTGAAGTTTAATTAATAATGATAAAATTAGTATATTTTAATTTAAAAAATAATTTAAATGTTAGGTTAAGTTAATTAATTCGGCAAAATATTATTCGCTTGTTTAACAAAAACATGTCTTTTTGATTAATAATTTAAAGTCTGATCTGCCCACTGAATTTTAATTTGAAGGGCTGCAGTATTTTGACTGTGCGAAGGTAGCATAATAATTAGTCTTTTAATTAAAGACTGGAATGAATGATTGGACGAAATAAAAACTGTCTCAATTTTAATTTAAATAGAATTTAATTTTTTAGTTAAAAAGCTAAAATATGTATAAAAGACGAGAAGACCCTATAGATCTTTACAATTTAATTTATGGAGTTAAAATTGCATAAGTAATTATTGTTTAATTGGGGTGATTAAAAAATTATAAGAACTTTTTTATTATTTAACAATAATTTTTGAGATTTTGATCCTGTATTACAGATTATTAGAATAAGTTACCTTAGGGATAACAGCGTAATTTAAATTTTAAGTTCTTATTGAAATTTAAGTTTGCGACCTCGATGTTGGATTAAATTAATTTTTGGGTGCAAAATTTCAAAATTTGAGTCTGTTCGACTCTTAAAATTTTACATGATCTGAGTTCAGACCGGCGTAAGCCAGGTTGGTTTCTATCTTTATAAGAAATATTTTATTTTAGTACGAAAGGATTGAATAAAAAAAAATAATTTTTTTTATAGGAATATTATTAAATTGCTATTTTGACAGATAAATGTGATAAATTTAGAATTTATTAATAAATAATTATATTATTTAGATAGTAAAATGAATATTAAGGATACATTGATGATATTAAGGGGTAGGTTACTATTAGTCGTAGGAGTTTTATTGGGGGTGGCTTATTTAACTCTTTTAGAACGAAAAGTTTTAGGTTATATTCAGATTCGTAAAGGTCCCAATAAGGTTGGATTAATAGGTATTCTTCAACCATTTAGAGATGCATTAAAATTATTTTCAAAAGAACAAACTATTCCTTTAAAGTCGAATTTTTTTTCTTATTATTTTAGACCTGTTATAGGGCTATTTTTATCTCTAATTATTTGATTAGTTATTCCTTATTTTACAGGATTTTTTTCTTTTCCCCTAGGAGTGCTTTTTTTTTTGTGTATAACAAGGATTTCTGTTTATTCAGTTATAGTAGCTGGGTGATCTTCTAATTCTAATTATGCAGTATTAGGAAGAGTTCGCTCTATGGCTCAAACTATTTCTTATGAGGTGAGTTTTTCTTTGATTTTGTTGTCATTAGTGGTATTATTAATAAATTTTAATTTATGTGGTTTTTTTTTATATCAATCTTATGTTTGGTTTATTGTTTTAGTTTTTCCTTTATCTTTATGTTGAGTTTCTTCTATAATAGCTGAAACTAATCGTACACCTTTTGATTTTGCTGAGGGTGAGAGAGAGTTGGTTTCTGGTTTTAATGTTGAATATAGAAGTGGGGGGTTTGCTTTAATTTTTTTAGCTGAGTATTCTAGAATTTTATTTATAAGAATATTATTTGTTGTTATATTTTTAGGGTCTGATTTTTATTCAATTAATTATTTTTTGAAGATAGTTTTTGTTTCATTTATTTTTATTTGGGTTCGAGGTTCTTTACCTCGATTTCGTTATGATAAATTAATATATTTAGCTTGAAAGATTTATTTACCTTTATCGTTGAATTATTTAATTTTTATGTTGGGGTTATTATTTGTTGTATATAATTAGTGAGGTTAGATTAGTAAGATGACTGATAATAGGTGATAGATTGTAGATTTATTTATAAAATTAATATTTTTTTTACTAAATTAATTATCTTAATTAATTGAAACTGCTGGTCTATCAAGAAATTGTACATACATCTCAATTTACTTAGAGATTTCCTTTAAAAATTGAAAATTTTTAGATATCAGATTTATGGATTAATTGGAGATTTACTCTATCGTCTGAATTTAGTTGATATTTTGATTTAAAAAATTATCCTACCAAGTATTTAAGTTGATATGTTATCTAATTTGAAGAGAATTGTTTTACATCTACTGCTCTATAAAATTTTATATTACTGTATATAAAAAATTAATTATCTTAATTAATTGAAACTGCTGGTCTGTCAAGAAATTGTATATACATCTCAATTTACTTAGAGATTTCCTTTAAAAATTGAAAATTTTTAGATATCAGATTTATGGATTAATTGGAGATTTACTCTATCGTCTGAATTTAGTTGATACTTTGATTTAAAAAATTATCCTACCAAGTATTTAAGTTGATATGTTATCTAATTTGAAGAGAATTGTTTTACATCTACTGCTCTATAAAATTTTATATTACTGTATAAAAAAAATTAATTATTTAAATTAATAGAATCAAATGATTCTTTCTTTAGTTTTCAAAACAAATGCTTTATCAAGCTCATTAATTAATTAAGTATTTTATTTCATATTGTTGAGATAAGGGGGGTTATTAAAAAATATCTAAAATATAAAATAGTGAGTAATTGTCCGATTATAATATAGGGATCTTCAATTGATCGGGCTCCAATTCATGTTAAAAGAACAAAAATATTAACAAAGTATCAAAATTTTACTTGTCTTAGTGAGTAAAATTGATTTCCCTTAATTTTTTTATTAAAAATAAAAGGTAAAGAGAATAATATTATTACTGATATTATTAGTGCTACGATTCCTCCTAATTTATTAGGAATTGAGCGGAGAATAGCATAAGCAAATAAAAAGTATCATTCGGGTTGAATGTGAAGGGGCGTTACTAGGGGATTAGCGGCAATAAAGTTATCTGTATCACCTAAAATAAATGGAGAGATTAATGACAATGACGTTAATAAGATTAAAGTAATTAAAAATCCTATGCAATCCTTAAATGTGAAAAATGGGTGGAAATAAATTTTGTCTAAATTAGAATTTATCCCTAAAGGATTTCTAGATCCGGTTTCATGAAGAAAGATTAAGTGAATTAAAACTATTATTATAATGATGAATGGTAAAATAAAGTGGAGTGAAAAAAATCGATTTAAAGTTGCATTATCTACAGCGAATCTTCCTCAAACTCATAAAACAATAGAATTTCCAAGATAAGGAATTGCAGATAATAAGTTGGTAATGACTGTTGCACCTCAAAAGGACATTTGTCCTCAAGGAAGAACGTATCCTATGAAGGCTGTTATTATGGTGATAAAAAAAATTATTACTCCAATAATTCATGTTTTTTGTATGGTGAAAGAATTATAGTATATACCTCGACCAATGTGGATAAATAGAAATAAAAAAAAAAAAGATGCTCCGTTTGCGTGAATGGATCGAATAAATCATCCATAATTTACGTCTCGATAGATGTGGTTTACTCTATCGAATGCTAGTGCAATATTAGGGGTAAAGTGTATAGATAGAAATAGTCCTGATAAAATTTGGATTATTAAACATATTCCCAGTAAGGATCCAAAATTTCATCAAAATGAGATATTAGAGGGTGTAGGGAGATTAATTAGTGAATTATAAATTATTTTAATAATAGGATTGTATGATTTAATTGATAGATAAGATTTTTTCATTTGTATTATATAATTCGAAAGGTTCCTATAAATGGGTTAGAAATTTTATTAATAATGGTTATAGAAATTAATAAAAATATAATTATTATAAGAGTTAAAATAAATTTTGAGTTATAAAGTTGAGAGTTATTTGTTAAATTTTCGTTATTAAAAAATAAATTAATTATGTTTATCTTGTTTATCTCTAAGTTAGAAAAATATTTAATTAGGTGAGGAAATTTAGAGGGTAAAATTATTATTAAAATAATTCAGATAGCGTTAAATATAAAAAATAAAATAATTTCGTTGAAGTTAAAATTAAATTTTTCATTTGAAGAGAATCTTGTTGTATAAATGAATAAAATAAGTAATCCCCCTAAAAAAGTTAAGAAAAGAATATAAGCAAATCATGAAGAATAGTTAGATAGAAAAAAAATTAGTGAGATTATGAGGGTTTGAATTATGACTAAAATTCCTATTGATAATGGGTTATTTATAAAAATTAATATAATTCTTAATATATATATATATCTAATAACAGTGAATATGATTATTTCAAAAAATAGTTTAATTTAAAATAATAATTTTGGAGATTATTGATAGATGTTTATTTTTTTTTGAAGATCAAGAAATTAATTTATTTTTGATTTACAAGATCAATGTTTTAATTTAAACTACTAGAACAAAAGTTGGTTAAATATTAGACTAATGAAAATAATAAGATTTAGTTTTTTGTCATTATTTATGTATTTTATAGGGGGGGTAGTTTTTTCTTTTAATCGAAAACATTTATTAGTTGTTTTATTAATACTTGAGTTTATAGTTTTGAGGTTAATTATAGTTTTAATAATGATATTATTTTATTTAGAAAATGAGGTTTATTTTATTATGTTAATTTTAGTATTTTCAGTGTGTGAGGGGGCTTTGGGTCTTTCAATTTTAGTTCAGATAGTTCGAATATATGGAGGGGATTATTTTCAGGTATTTAATTTATTAAAATGTTAAAATATGTATTTATGTTAGTTTTTATAGTTTTATTTAATATAAAAATATTTTGAATGGTTCAAATTTTTTTATTTTATTTTGTTTTTATTTTTATGAATTTAAGAATTAATTTGTTTTATTTTAATAATTTAAGTTATATTTTGGGGTGTGATTTTATTTCTTATGGGTTAATTTTATTAAGAATTTGGATTTTTTGTTTAATATTAATGGCTAGAGAAGACATTTATAAGAAAGATAATTATAGGATAATTTTTGTTTTTAATTTACTAATTCTTTTATTATTTTTAGTTTTAACTTTTAGTTCTGTAAATTTATTAATATTTTATTTATTTTTTGAAGGGAGGTTAATTCCTGTGTTATTTTTAATTATTGGTTGAGGCTATCAACCTGAGCGATTACAAGCTGGGATTTATTTATTATTTTATACTTTAGTTGTTTCTTTACCTATATTATTAGGAATCTTTTATGTTGGGTTAACATTAAACAGTTTTTTTTTTTTTTTTTTAAAAGAATTAAATATAAATTTTAACATGTTGTATTTAGTTATGATTATGGCTTTTTTAGTTAAAATACCTATATTTTTTGTTCATCTCTGATTGCCTAAGGCTCATGTAGAAGCTCCTGTGAGAGGTTCTATAATTTTAGCTAGGATTATGCTGAAGTTAGGGGGTTATGGTTTATTACGGGTAATAGTATTGATATTATCAGTATCAATATCTTTAAACTTTATTTGGGTTAGAATTAGGTTAGTTGGGGGTTTAATTTTGAGATTATCATGTTTTTTTCAAATTGATTTGAAGTCTTTAGTTGCTTATTCTTCAGTGGTTCATATGGGGGTTTTATTATCTTCTTTAATAACTATTTCGAGATGGGGGTTTTATGGGAGTTACTTATTAATAATTGGTCATGGGTTATGTTCTTCGGGTTTATTTTGTTTAGTTAATATTATTTATGAGCGAACTGGGAGACGAAGAATATTAGTAAATAAGGGTATGTTAAGATTTATGCCTAGAATGTGTTTATGGTGATTCTTATTATTAAGGTCTAATATGGCTGCTCCTCCTTCAATGAATTTATTGGGGGAAATTAATTTATTTATAGGGTTAGTTTCTTGATCATATTTAACTGTAATATTTTTGATTTTAATTTCGTTTTTTAGTGCTGCTTATAGTTTATATTTATTTTCTTTTAGTCAACATGGAAAATTTAGTGGGGGTAGCGTGAGAAGTTCAAATGGAGTTGTGCGGGAATATACTCTTTTATTATTGCATTGATTACCATTAAATTTTCTTATTATAAAGGTAGAAATATTTGTTATTTGATTTTAATTTAATTAGTTTAAATGTAAAAATTTTAGTTTGTGGAGCTAAAGATAATGTTATTATTAAATAAATGTGGTTTAATTTAAGAATTTGTGTAATTTTTTTTATTTATTTATTAGTTGTGAGAATTTTATTAATAATTTCAGGATTATATTTAATAATAAATAATATAGTTATTTTTTTTGAGTGGGAGTTAATTTCTATAAATTCTATAAGTTTTGTTATAACTATTTTAATAGATTGAATATCTTTATTGTTTGTATCAGTTGTATTTTTAATTTCATCAATAGTGATTTTATACAGAAAAAGATATATATCAGGAGAAATTAATATAAATCGATTTATTATTTTAATTATTTTATTTGTTATTTCTATAATATTTTTAATTTTTAGTCCTAATTTAGTGAGAATTTTATTAGGTTGAGATGGGTTAGGGTTGGTTTCTTATTGTCTTGTGATTTTTTATCAGAATGTAAAATCCTATAATTCAGGAATAGTGACAATTTTAATAAATCGAATTGGGGATGTTATAATTTTGATGGGTATTGTGTGAATATTTAATTTTGGTGGCTGAAATTATATTTATTTAATTGATTTATTTAAAGTTGATTATTTAATAATAATTGTTGGGGTTTTTATTGTTATAGCAGCTATGACTAAGAGAGCTCAGATTCCTTTTTCTTCATGATTACCTGCTGCTATAGCAGCTCCAACTCCTATTTCAGCTTTAGTTCATTCTTCTACATTAGTTACAGCGGGAGTTTATTTATTAATTCGATTTAGAAGTCTATTGGAGTTTACTTTTATTTTTAGTTTATTATTATTAATTTCTAGATTAACGATGTTTATAGCTGGAATTAGAGCTTTAGTAGAGTTTGATTTAAAAAAGATTATTGCTTTGTCTACTTTAAGACAGTTAGGTTTGATGATAGTGATTTTAAGATTAGGTTTAATAAATTTGGCTTATTTTCATATGTTAAGACATGCTTTTTTTAAGGCTTTATTGTTTATATGTGCTGGAAGTGTCATTCATATGGTGGGGGATAATCAGGATATTCGTTATATTGGTAATATTGTAAATTTTAGACCTTTGACTTCTTTGTGTATAAATGTATCTAATTTAGCATTATGTGGGTTTCCATTTATGGCTGGATTTTATTCTAAGGATTTAATTTTAGAAATATTTATAATGATAAATTTTAATTTATTGATTTTTATTTTATTGTTTATTTCTACAGGGTTAACAGTGTCTTATTCAATTCGTTTGTTATATTATAGATTTTTTTATGATTTTAATATGTATTCATATTTTAGTATTAATGAGGAGTGATTAATGTTATTTTCTATAATGATATTAATAATTTTAAGAGTAATTGGGGGTAGTCTATTGAGATGATTTATTTTATTGACTCCTTTAATAGTATATTTGACTTTTCACATGAAAATATTAGTTGTTTATGTGATTATAAGAGGTTTATTATTTATATTATTTATTTTAAATTTATCAGTTAAAGTTCGTTATTATAAGTTAAAATTTTATGGTTTAAATATATTTAATAATTATATGTGAAATTTGAGTTCTTTATCGTTATTTGGTTTAAATAATTATTTTTTGATTTATGGGTTTAATTCGTTAAAGGTTTTAGATTTTGGTTGAAGAGAGTATTTACTGGGACAGGGAGTTTTTATAAATTTAAAGAATTTAGGGGTATTTAATCAATTTATTCAGTATAATTTTTTAAAAATTTTTTTAATAATTTTTATAATGTATATTTTTATAATTATAGTATTTATAGTATTTTATTTAAATAACTTATATTCTAGAGTATTACATTGAAGATGTGAGAGAAGTTGGTTTAGACTTTTAGATAAAAATTTAAGAATTATTAAATAAATTATTTATACAATGAAAGTGTATTGTTTTAAATTAAACTACATAAATGTAGAAATATTAATGATATTATTCACTATTAAATAAGTTAGAAGCTTTTTTTTTATATTTCTATTTAATTGGAATTTTATTCATTAATATTATTAACAGTAATATACCTCTATTTTGGTTTCAATTAATTTATATGCGTATATATTTATAAATAAGGGATTGTTTGAAATCCAGGGGTTTAAGTCGAAATTAAATATAATATTTTAATTCTTATTTTAATAGTTAAGATAAAGTAAATTTTACTATTTATTGAATGCAAATCAATTATTTTAATTAAATTATAATCCTGTATTTATTATTTAGTTATTATTTTAAATTGTTCATTTTAAAATATTGGAGTTTCATTCGTGGTATAAACCTAATAAGAGAATTATGAAAAAAAATAAAGAGGTTAAAATTCATGTAATAAAATTACAGTGGGAAAAAGATACGATTAATGGTAAGATTAGAACAATTTCTACATCAAAAATTAAAAAAATAATAGCAATTAAAAAAAAATGTAAAGAAAAAGGTATGCGATTAGGGGATTGGGGGTCAAATCCGCATTCAAATGGAGATCTTTTTTCTCGGTCAAAGTATGTTTTTTTAGCTAAAATAATAGAGATAAGTATTATAATATTTGTAATAATAAATAAGATGGTGTTTATAAGAAAAATTGAATTAGTATTTATTATTTATATTAATTTAATTAAACGAAATGATTGGAAGTCATTTATACTTTTTATATTATATAAATATTTATATTTATTTAGTTTTTAATAAATTATAGTTAGTTTTAGGATCTTCTTCATCAATATATTGAAATATATAGAAATAATCAGACAACATCTACAAAGTGTCAGTATCAAGCAGCTGCTTCAAATCCAAAATGATGGGATGAGTTAAAATGAAATTTTAAATGACGTATTAGACAAACTGTTAAAAATAAAGATCCAATAATTACATGTAACCCGTGAAATCCTGTTGCTATAAAGAAAGTGGATCCATAGATTGAATCTGCGATGGAAAATGGGGCTTCAGTGTATTCATAGTATTGGAGAAGGGTGAAATAAATAGCTAAGATAATAGTGATTATCAATCTTTGAGTAGTTTGAGAAAAATTATTGTTTATTAATCTGTGGTGAGATCATGTTACTGAAATTCCTGATCTTAATAAAATACATGTATTAAGAAGAGGGATTTGGAATGGGTTGAATCTTTGAATTCTTTGTGGGGGTCAAATTGAGCCAATTTCAGGGTTAGGAGATAATCTTCTATGAAAAAAAGCTCAAAAAAAAGAAATAAAAAAAAAAATTTCTGATACAATAAATAAAATTATCCCTCATCGTATTCCTAGTGTTACTACTAAGGTGTGTTTTCCTTGGAGTGTACTTTCACGTGAAATATCTCGTCATCATTGAATTATTGTAAGTAAAGTAATAATAAGTCCTATAATTAAAAGATTTGAGTTTGATCTATGAAATCATATAACTATGCCTGAAGTTAGAGATAGAGCTCCCAATGATCCGGTTAAAGGTCAAGGGCTGTAGTCTACTAAGTGAAATGGGTGATTATGAGTGTTTGACATTAGTTTACTTCTCTTGAGTATAGGGTTCTGAGAATGGAGAATACGTAAGATTGAATAATTGCTACTGCAAATTCTAATGTTAGAAGTAAGATTTGTCTTAAAAGAATGACTCAATATAAATAAATTCTAATTGATCTTCCTGAGTTTCTTAGGAGGGTGAGAAGAAGATGTCCTGCAATTATATTAGCAGTTAAACGAATTCTAAGTGTTATAGGTCGAATAATGTTACTGATTGATTCAATTATAACTATAAATGGGATGAGAATTATTGGTGTACTCTGTGGGATTAAATGAGCGAATATATGGTTTGTATTATTAATTCAACCATACATTATTAATGAAATTCATAAAGGGAGCGCTAATCTTAAGGTTATAACTAAATGTCTTGTTCTAGTAAAAATATAAGGGAATATTCCTAGAAAATTGTTAAAAAAAATTAGAGTAAATAATGATGTTATAAAAATAGTTCTTCCTTTATAAGAGTAGCTTCCTAAGAGAATTTTGAACTCTAAATGAAGACTGAAAATAATTTTATTTCAGATATAATTTAATCGGGGAGGGATTAGTCAAAATCTAATTGGGATAAAAATTAATCCTATTATTATTCTTAATCAATTTAGAGGTAAATTTATTCAGTTAGTTGATGGGTCAAATACTGAAAATAAGTTAGCTATCAGTTTCAATTAATTGATTGAGTTATATTTTTTTTATCAGTTATATTTTGATATTTATTAATAAGGAGGGGGTTAAAATTAAAATAATTTATTATGTTAAATACTATAAAAATCAAACAAGTTATAAAAAATAGAAAAATTCAGTTTATTGGTATTATTTGGGGAATAAAAGAATATTATATTTAATAATTTAAATCTGACATATTTATGTTATATTTATTTTAACTAATTCTTTTAGAAAATTCATTAAAAGTAAGTGTTAATTTACTATGACTTGGTTTAAGAGACCAATACTAACTTTAGATATTTAATGATTTAGTTAAAGTTTTTAATTCATCTGATAAAATAATTAGGTATAATTCTTTCAATTATAATTGGTATGAATCTATGATTTGTTCCGCAAATTTCTGAGCATTGACCAAAAAAGATTCCCGGTCGTATAATAAAAAATCTTCCTTGATTTAAGCGACCTGGGGTTCCGTCAATTTTAATTCCTAACGTGGGGATAGTTCATGAATGAATAACGTCTATTGAAGTAATGATTATACGAATTTGGGTGTATATAGGGAGAATAGTTCGGTTATCAACTTCAATGAGACGAAATCTATTCGTTAATATTTCATTTTGAGGGATTATGTAAGAATCAAAGTTAATTTTTTTGAAATCGGAGTATTCATAACTTCAGTATCATTGATGTCCGATAGTTTTTAAAGTTAGAGAGGGGTTAGATATCTCATCTATAAGGTACAAAAGACGAAGTGATGGGAAAGCAATGAATAATAGAATTAATGATGGTGTTACTGTTCAAATTATTTCAATTGATTGTTCTTCTATTAGTAAACGATTAATAAATTTGTTAAAAAAGAGAGAGATTATTAAATATCTAATTAGAATTGTAATAATTAAAGTAAATATAAGAGCATGGTCATGAAAAAAGATTAATTGTTCTATTAAAGGGGAGGATCTATTTTGAAGTTCTAAGTTTGATCACGTAGCTATTTCTAAAGAAAAATAATTTTTATTAATAGAGCTTAAATCTATTGCATTAGTCTGCCACATTAGAATTTAGTGATTAAAGGGAGTTCATTGTATCTGTGTTCTTGTGGCGGGGTTTTTTGAAGTCACTCAATTGATGAGGGTAAATTATTAGAAAAAATTAAATTTGGTTTGTTAATAAATCTAATTCAGATAATTAATATAAATATTAATATTCCAATTAATGAGATTAGTCTACCAATTGATGATAAAATATTTCAGGATATATAGCTATCTGGATAATCTGAGTATCGGCGGGGTATTCCTGCTAGTCCAAGAAAGTGTTGGGGGAAAAATGTTAAATTTACTCCTAGGAATATGACTAAAAATTGAATTTTTAATATTAGAGGGTTTAATGTTAATCCTGTAAATAAAGGATATCAATGGATAAATCCTGCTATAATTGCAAATACAGCTCCTATAGAAAGAACATAATGAAAATGGGCTACTACATAGTAAGTATCATGGAGTATTATATCAATAGATGAATTTGATAGAATAATTCCGGTTAACCCCCCTACAGTAAATAGAAAAATAAATCCTAATCTTCAGATTAAGGATGGAGAATTATGGACGAGTCTGCCATTTAGTGTCGCTAATCATCTAAAAATTTTAATTCCTGTGGGAATAGCAATAATTATAGTAGCTGATGTAAAGTAAGCTCGGGTATCTACGTCTATACCGACGGTAAATATGTGGTGTGCTCAAACAATAAAGCCTAATAGTCCAATTGATAGTATAGCGTAAATTATTCCGAGGGTCCCAAAAGTTTCCTTTTTTCCTCTTTCTTGGGAAACAATGTGAGAAATAATTCCGAATCCAGGAAGAATGAGAATATAGACTTCAGGATGACCAAAAAATCAAAATAAATGTTGATAAAGAATAGGATCGCCTCCTCCTGCTGGATCAAAAAATGAGGTATTTAAATTTCGATCAGTTAAAAGTATTGTAATAGCTCCAGCTAATACTGGTAAAGACAGGAGAAGAAGAAGAGCTGTAATGGCTACAGATCAAATAAATAATGGTATTTGATCGAGGGATATTCCCTTTGATCGCATATTAATTACTGTGGTAATAAAATTAATAGCCCCTAAAATAGAGGAAATTCCAGCTAAATGAAGAGAGAAAATAGTTAAGTCTACTGAACTACCGGTATGACCAATATTGGCTGATAAAGGGGGATAAACCGTTCAACCCGTCCCTGCTCCGTTTTCTACGATTCTTCTTATTGTTAAAAGAGTGATAGATGGAGGTAAGAGTCAGAATCTTATGTTATTTATGCGAGGAAATGCTATATCAGGAGCTCCTAGTATTAACGGAATTAATCAATTTCCAAATCCTCCGATTATAATGGGTATGACTATAAAAAAAATTATAATAAAAGCATGAGCTGTTACTATTACATTGTAAATTTGATCATTACCGATAAGTGATCCTGGTATCCCTAATTCAGTTCGAATAATTAAACTTAGAGAAGATCCCACTATACCGGCTCAAATTCCGAAGATAAAATAAAGAGTTCCAATATTTTTGTGATTGGTTGAAAATAATCAAGTTTTAATAATAATATGATTTTATAGTCAATAATGATATTAAATTGCAAATTTAAAGGTACAATAAAAGTTGAAATTTAATTTATTAATGAAATAAAAATTAATCTAAATATAGAAATTGATGTAAATAAAAAGATTATTGAGGAAGAGATTAGGGGTATTGGGTAAATTTTAAATCATTTAGTTTTAGAATAATTTAGTATTAAAGCTCTTAATAGAATGTTTATGTAATAACTTAAGGTGATTAAAGTTATAGTTATTATAAAAATAATTATAATGTTTATATGGTGTAATCTTATAAATTGAATAATCAGTCATTTAGGTAAAAATCCTAAAAAAGGAGGAATTCCTCCTAATGACAAGAGATTGATGTTAAAAATAAGAAAGTTAATTAATGAGATTTTAGAGTTGTAAAGTTGATTTAAATAAAAAAGATTGTTTAAATTGAGAAAAATAATAATTAAATAGTTTAAAAAAAAATAAATTGTAAAATATAATATTCATATATTTATTCTGATTATCAATCTTATCAATATTCATCTTAAGTGTCTGATTGATGAAAATCTAAGAATGACTCGAATAGAAGATTGATTAATACCTCCAATTGCTCCAATTAGGGCTGATATAATAATTGCTATTAAAATTCAGATTTTATTAATACATATATAAATTGCAATAATTGGGGTGATTTTTTGTCAAGTTGAAAGAATAAAGCAGTTTATTCATGTTAATCCTCTTATTACTTTAGGAAATCAAAAATGAAAAGGTGCGGCACCTATTTTTATAAGAAGAGCGGAATTAATAATTAAAGAAAATAAATTATGAGTATTTAAAGTAATTTTAGATATGATAATAAAAAATAATAATCTGATAGATGAAATAGTTTGAATAATAAAGTAACTAATTATAGCTTCAGATATGGGTAAATTAGAAGATTTTGTGATTAAAGGGATGAATGATATAAGATTGATTTCTAACCCCATTCAGATTCCTATTCATGAGTGTGAGGTAACCGAAATTAAAGTTCTTATAATTATTAAAGAAATTAATAAAAGTTTATTTTGATTTAAAATAAAAAAAAAAGGATTAAAACCTTTATTTATGGAGTATGAATCCACTAGCTTAATTAGCTTATTTTTTTTTAAGATTTAAAGATATTTCTTTAATTAAAATTTTGAAAATTTTTAGTTTTTTTTAACTTAAAATCTTGATTATATAAAAGTGTATGATGCACATAAATTTTTGAAGTTTAAAGATTTAGTTAAATTCTAGATTATATAGAAAATAAAATAATAAAAGAAGAATAAATCTTCATTTTTCACCCTATCAAGATGATCCTATTAATCAGGCATTTTATT